ATGAGAGTACTACAGTGAAAAAATTAAAACCTCGCGCTAGAGGACGTAGTTATCCTATAAAGAGACCTACATGTCATATAGTAATTGTAGTAAAGGATATATCTTTAAGTGAATATATAGAGAGAGACTATTTGGCACGGTAAAAAAACTTACATGTAAAAAGAAATAGACAGATAGAATATATCACAATATGTATAGTAGTGAGGGAGTATGGGACAAAAAATAAATCCACTTGGTTTCAGACTTGGCACAACCCAGAGTCATGATTCCTTTTGGTTTGCACAACCAAAAAATTATTCTGAAGATTTACAAGAAGATCAAAAAATACGAAATTATATCCAGAATTATGTACAAAAAAATATGAGAATATCCTCGGGTATCGAGGGAATTGCGCGTATAGAGATTCAAAAAAGAATCGACCTGATACAAGTCATAATTTATATGGGATTTCCAAAAGTTTTACTAGAAAGTAGACCACGCGGAATCGAAGAATTACAGATGAATTTAGAAAAAGAATTTAATTGGGTAAACCGAAAACTTAACATTGCTATCAGAAGAATTGCAAAACCTTATGGAAACTCCAAAATTCTTGGAGAATTTATAGCTGGACAATTGAAAAATAGAGTTTCATTTCGGAAAGCAATGAAAAAAGCTATTGAATTAACTGAACAAACCGATATAAAAGGAATTCAAGTACAAATCGGGGGGCGTATAGATGGAAAAGAAATTGCACGCATCGAGTGGATCAGAGAAGGTAGAGTTCCCCTACAAACCATTCGCGCTAAAATAGATTATTGTTGTTATACAGTTCGAACTATCTATGGGGTATTAGGCATCAAAATTTGGATATTTAATGACTAACAAATATTTACTTTTCTTTTGTTTCTATCCATGAATTGAACAAAAAAGAATAAATGAGTATTAGTATTTTTTGTTCAATCAAAAATGAAATAAAGAATTCTATAGGGTTGAATAAAAATTTGATTGACCATTTTAGTTTATTGCTATGCTTAGTGTGTGACTCGTTGGTTTTTTTAGGGGTAAGATTAAAAAAAAAGGGATCCTATAATATAAACTAATAACTATAGAACTAAAAACCAACTCATCGCTTCGTATTATCTGGGTCTAAAAAGCCAGTCAATATATGATATATTGAGCATATCATTGTAACAACTGAAATCTATTTTGCATAAACAAAAAAATCAATAGGAAGTCAAAGTTGTGAAGCGAAAATATAAAAAACAGATGTGGATAAATGGCCGGGTGAGAGAAAGAGATAAAACATATCAACGATATAGAATTCCAATATGTAAGGTCTATGAGTCATCTCATAAAAGGCAATGTAATAACGCATCAATACTGATTCATTCATAATTAAATGAATCTCTTCATAGAAAAAAGCCAAGAGACTCGAGCCAATAAAGACTGAGAAGATTGACTCAAAAAGAAATTTCATTAAGATAAGAGCTCCATTGTACAATTGAGACCTAGCCATTAAGCAAAAAGTGATGGGAACGATGAAACCTGTGAATGTAAAAGATTCTAAAAAAAAATTCTAATGATTCATTGGCCGGGATGGCGGAAGAAACTGAGAACCAATTCATTTATTCTGAGAAGTCATGAGCTAACCCTACAACTGAAATAAAGAATATTCGCCCGCGAAAACCTTTTTTAGATTGATAAATTTTCAATATGAAAAAAGTAAAAAAAAAAGATTCAATAGAAAGTTATATATATATTAAAGTAAGAATATTTTCATTATCAATAATTAAGAAAAAAAAAAGACTACTCTAAAAAACATATATATTTAATATGTAGATGTAGAATTAAATATCCAAACAGGATATACAAATTACTAATGGATTATATGAAATCTCAAAGAATCCCGCGATTCAAACGATTATCTATTATTAATTAAATACATATATCTTAATTCAAATTAACTATTTAGAATCCTATTATTCGCGAGGAGCTGGATGAGAAGAAACTCTCATGTCCAGTTCTGTAGTAGAGATGGAATTTAGAAACAACCATCAACTATAACCCTAAAAGAACTAGATTCCGTAAACAACATAGAGGACGAATGAAGGGAATCTCTTTTCGAGGTAATCATATTTGTTTTGGTAAATATGGTCTTCAGGCACTTGAACCCGCTTGGATCACATCTAGACAAATAGAAGCAGGTCGACGAGGAATGACCCGAAATGCACGTCGTGGTGGAAAAATATGGGTACGTATATTTCCAGACAAACCAGTTACAATAAGACCTGCAGAAACACGTATGGGTTCGGGGAAAGGATCCCCCGAATATTGGGTTGCTGTTGTTAAACCGGGTCGAATACTTTATGAAATGGGCGGAGTATCAGAAAATATAGCCAGAAAGGCTATTTCAATAGCGACGTCCAAAATCTCTATACGAACTCAATTTCTTATTTCAGGATCAGGATAAGGGTGTAAAACCAAAATAAATCGGTCTTGCAAATGAAAAAAAAAAGTAGGT